ATTTATGGTTTGAAAAACCTTTTGTAACTCTACTTTTCGATTATAAAAGATGGAATCGACCAAATCGATATATAAAAAATGATAAAATTGAAAATACTGTAAGAAATGAAATGTCACAATATTTTTTTTATACATGCCGAAGTGATGGAAAAGAACGAATATCTTTTACATATCCCCCCAACCTTTCAACTTTTTTTGAAATGATCGAAAAAAAGATACCTTCATTTACAAGAGAAAAAGCACCCTCTGACCAAGTTTATACTTGTTGGGGTTTGATAAATGAAGAAAAAAAGGAAAACTTAAAAAACGAATTTTTAAATCGAATTGAAGCTTTAGATAAGGAATGGTCTGTTGAAAATATACTGGAAAAAACTACTCGATTTTGTCATAACGAAACTAAAAAAGAATATTTACCTAAAATTTATGATCCCTTTTTGCATGGGATCTCTCGCGGAAGAATCAAAAAATTACCTCAATTCCAAATCTTAAACGAAACCTATATAAAAAAAAATATAGGGGGTTCTTGGATAAACAAGATTCATGGTATACTTCTGAAGATTAATTATCACAAATTTGAGCAAAAAATAGAAAAATTTAATATAAAATCTTTAGATAAAAAACTTTATTTTTTTTCCGAACCCCAAAAAAATAAAATTAATTCAGAAGAAGAGATAAAAATTTTAAAATTTTTATTTGATGTCGTGATAACGGATAGCAATGATAAAACTCTTATAAAAAATTTAAATTATTTCCATGAAATCAAGAAAAAAGTTCCTAGATGGTCATACAAATTAAAAAGTGAGCTGGAAGAATTGGAAGGTGAAACAGAAGAAACTGTACCAATGGAGCCTGGAATTCGTTCAAGAAAAGCAAAACGTGTAGTGGTTTTTACTGATATAGAGCCGCATAACGAGATTTATACTAATCTCAAGGATAATAAAATTTATGATCAAAACAATGAAATGGCTTTGATCCGTTATTCACAACAATCTGATTTTCGTCGAGATATAATTAAAGGATCCATGCGGTCCCAAAGGCGTAAAACAGTTATTTGGGAATTTTTTCAAGCAAAAATACATTCCCCCCTTTTTTTTGATAGAATAGATAAACTTTTTTTTTTTTCGTTTGATATATGGGGGCTAAAAAAAATTTTTATTAGAAATTTCATGTGGAAAAAAAAAAAAAAAAAAATAGAAAAAAAAGAAGAAGAACAATCAAAAAAAGAAGAAAACAAACGTATAGAAATTGCAGAAACTTGGGATAGCTTCCTTTTTGCTCAAATAATAAGAGGTTCTCTCTTAGTAACTCAATCTATTCTTAGAAAATATATTATATTCCCTTTATTGATAATAATTAAAAATAGCGTTCGTATGTTATTATTTCAAAATACCGAGTGGTCCGAGGATTTAAAGGATTTGAAACGTGAAATGCATGTTAAATGCACTTATAATGGGGTTCAACTGTCCGAAACAGAATTTCCAAGAAACTGGTTAACGGATGGTATTCAGATAAAAATCCTATTTCCTTTTTATCTTAAACCTTGGCATAAATCTAAATTTCAATCATCTCAGAAGGCTCGACTAAAAAAAACAAAAGACAAAGTAGAAAAAAGCAATTTTTGTTTTTTAACTGTTTGGGGGACGGAAACCGAACTACCGTTTGGTTCTGCCCAAAAAAAGCCCTCTTTTTTTGAACCTATTTCTAAAGAATTAAAAAAAAGAATAAAAAAACTCAAAACTAAGTCTTTTCTGGTTTTAAAGATTTTCAAAGAAAGAGCAACAATTTTCTTAAAAGTCGCAAAAGAAATTAAACAAATTAAACACTGGATTATAAAAAACTTTCTTTTTTTAAAAGGAAAAATAAAAGACCTTTCAAAACGAAATGTAATTCCATTATTTGGCCTGAGAGAAATATATGAATTAAATGAAACTAAAAAAGATTCAATAATGAGTAATCAGATGATTCATGAACTATCTGTTCAAAATAAATCCACGGAGTGGATAAATTCTTCACTCAGCGAAAAAAAAAATTTGATTGATAGAATAAAGACAATCAGAAATCAAATAGAAGAAATTTCAAAAGAAAAACAAAAACTAACTAATAGTTGTAACAAACCGCGTTATGGTTATAAAATAATTAAGTCATCAAAAAAATTTTGGCAGACATTCAAAAGACAAAATACTCGATTAATTCGTAAATCTGTTTTTTTTATAAAATTTTGCATCGAACAACTGTCTATAGCTATTTTTCTAGGTATCATTAATATTCCAAGAATTACTACACAACTTTTTTTTGAATCAACAAAAACAATTATTGATAAATATATTTACAAGAATGAAGAAACTGGAGAAAAAAAAAATAAAAAAAATACCATTTATTTTATTTCGACTATAAAAAATTTAATATCAAAAAAAAAAAAGATTAGTTATGACCTATGCTCTTTATCACAAGCATATGTATTTTACAAATTATCAAAAATCCAAGTTAGTAACTTTTCGAAATTAAAGGCTGTTCTTGAGTATAATATATGCATAACATCCTTTTTTGTTAAGAATCAAATAAAGGCTCTTTTTCAAGAACAAGGAATCTTTCATTATGAATTAAAAGATAAAACATTTTTAAATTCCGAAGTAAATCAATGGAAAAACTGGTTACGAAGTCATTATCAATACAATTTACCTCAGGTTGCGTGGGCTAGATTAGTAACCCAAAAATGGAAAAAGAAAATAAACCACGACTCTCTAGTTATAAAGCCAAGTTTAGCCAAAGAGGATTCATATGAAAAAAACAAAGTTGATAATTACAAAAAACAAAATTTGTTTGAGGCCGACTCGTTATTAAATCCAAAACATAATTTAAAAAAAGATTCTATATATAATATTTTTTGCTACAAATCTATTCATTCTACAGAAAAAATTTTTTTTTACATGCCTATAGGTATTACTCTAGATAATTGTTTAATCTCTTTTTTTCTAGAAAAATATAAGATTCGGGGTATGGGGGAAAACCGGCATAGAAAATATTTGGATTGGAGAATTCTAAACTTTTGGTTTAGAAAAAAATTAAATCTTGAGCCCTGGGTTGATACCAAAAGTAAAAAAAAATATATTAAGACTAAAGTTCAGAATTATCAAAGAGTTGATAAAATAACTAAGGCGGGTCTTGCAAAAAAAAAAATAAACTTTTTTGATTGGATGGGAATGAATGAAGAAATAATAAATCGTCGTATAACAAATTTTGAATTTTTTTTCTTTCCAGAATTTTTATTATTTTCTAGTACATATAAAAAGAAACCTTGGGTCATACCAATTAAATTACTTCTTTTCAATTTTAATGAAAACAAAAATGTTAATAAAAAAATCACTGGAAATAAAAACGGTTTTATACGATCAAATGAAAAAGAATACCTTCGATTTTATAATCTAAATAACGAAGAAAAAGAATGGGCTGGTCAAGGAGAGCTTGAATCATATAAAGAAAAAAAAATAAATTTTGAACCAGCTCTATCAAACCAAGAAAAAATTTTTGAAGAAAATTATGCGGAATCAAAGATAAAAAAACGTAAAAATAAAAAACAATACAAAAGCAATACAGAAGTGGAACTCGACTTTTTTCTCACAAGGTATTCGCGCTTTCAATTGCGATGGAATTGTTTTTTTAATAAAAAAATTCTCAATGATTTAAAAATATACTGTATGTTGGTTAGACTAAAAAATCCAAACGATATAGTGATATCTTCTGTTGAAAGAGGGGAGCTGAATCTAGACATTTTAATGATTAAGAAGAATTGCACTTTTGCAAAATTAATGAAAAAAGGAATTTTTTTTATTGAACCTGTACGTTTGTCTGTAAAAAACGATGGACAACTTATGATATATAGAACCATAGGTATTTCATTAGTTAAAAAAAAATATATATATAATTATGATTTCTTTGTTCCTGAAAACATTCTATCCCCTAAACGACGTAGAGAATTTCGAATTCTAATTTGTTTCAACTTAAAAAAAAAAAAAACGAGGGATATAAATTCAAGATTTGATAAAAATATTCAAAACTGGACCACAGTTTTGCACAAAAAGAAAGATCTTGATAAGGATAAAAAAAACCTAATTAAATTAAAATCCTTTCTTTGGCCCAACTTTATATTAGAAGATTTAGCTTGTATGAATCGCTATTGGTTTAATACTACTAACGGAAATCGTTTCAGTATGATAAGAATACATATGTATACACGATTTAAAATTCATTAATGATCGATCCTTTTTACTATATATAAATATAATATATTAAGTTACGGTGTATGAAAATAACTGTATGCACAAATATGAGGGATTGTTTTCAATTCAATCTTTATACATGAGATTAATTTAATCAATGACGTAGATACCAATCAGAACAGATCCATAAATAAATTAAAAGAATCCTCCTTTTTAGAACTAAATTTAGACTTTTTAATAAAATTAAGAATAAGAAGTTGCTAATTAAATTCAGATCCTTGTACAAAAAAAAATACCACTATTATTACTGATCAGTAAAACTCATATCTTTCAATTCATATAAAAAAGGGAAGGATTTCTTTTTATGATAAAAAATGCATTCATTTCATTTCAAGAAAAAAAAGAAGAAAGCAGGGGATCTGTTGAATTTCAAGTATTAAGTTTCACTAATAAGATACGAAGACTTACTTCACATTTGGATTTGCACAGAAAAGATTATTTATCTCAGAGGGGTCTACGAAAAATTCTGGGAAAACGTCAACGACTGCTGGCTTATTTGTCAAAAAAAAATAGAGTACGTTATAAAGAATTAATTAATCAGTTGAATATTCGGGAATTAAAAACTCGTTAAATTACAAAATTGTGAATTAATTAATTTTTTAGATATTTAATTTTTTGATAAACTTCTTTTTCAGCAATATAATTCATGCTAGAACGAATCAAGGAAAAACTTATGAAGAGACCAGTTACAGGAAAAGATCTTATGATAGTCAATATGGGACCTCACCACCCATCCATGCATGGTGTTCTTCGCTTAATTGTGACTCTAGATGGTGAGGATGTTGTTGACTGTGAACCCATATTGGGTTATTTACATAGGGGAATGGAAAAAATTGCAGAAAACCGAGCAATTATACAATATTTACCTTATGTAACGCGATGGGATTATTTAGCTACTATGTTTACAGAAGCAATAACAGTAAATGGACCAGAACAATTGGGAAATATTCAAGTTCCTAAAAGGGCCAGCTATATCAGAGTAATTATGCTGGAATTGAGTCGTATAGCTTCTCATCTGTTATGGCTCGGCCCTTTTATGGCAGATATTGGTGCACAGACTCCTTTTTTCTATATTTTCAGAGAACGAGAATTTATATATGATCTATTCGAAGCTGCCACCGGTATGAGAATGATGCATAATTTTTTTCGTATTGGAGGAATTGCGGCTGATTTACCTTATGGTTGGATAGATAAATGCTTGGATTTTTGTGATTATTTTTTAACCGAGGTTGTTGAATATCAAAAACTGATTACACAAAATCCTATTTTTTTAGAACGGGTTGAAGGAGTTGGGATTATTGGTGGGGAAGAAGCAATAAATTGGGGTTTATCCGGACCAATGCTACGCGCATCCGGAATACCATGGGATCTTCGTAAAGTTGATCGTTATGAGTCTTACGATGAATTTGAATGGGAAATTCAATGGCAAAAACAAGGGGATTCATTAGCTCGTTATTTAGTACGACTTAGCGAAATGACAGAATCCATAAAAATTATTCAACAGGCTCTGGAAGGACTTCCGGGAGGTCCCTATGAGAATTTAGAAAGCAGATGCTTTGATAAAAAAAGGAATCCAGAATGGAATGATTTTGAATATCGATTCATTAGTAAAAAGCCTTCTCCTACTTTTGAATTATCGAAACAAGAACTTTATGTAAGAGTTGAAGCCCCAAAGGGGGAGTTGGGAATTTTTCTCATAGGAGATCAAAGTGGTTTTCCTTGGAGATGGAAAATAAGACCACCGGGTTTTATTAATTTGCAAATTCTCCCTGAACTAGTTAAAAGAATGAAATTGGCTGATATTATGACAATACTCGGTAGCATAGATATAATTATGGGAGAGGTTGATCGTTAAAATGATAATTTATGCAACAGAAGTACAAACTATAAATTCTTTTGTTAGATTGGAATCTTTAAAAGAGGTCTACGGACTCATATGGATATTTGTCCCTATATTTTCTCTTGTATTGGGAATCATAACAGGTGTACTAGTAATTGTGTGGTTAGAAAGAGAAATATCTGCAGGGATACAACAACGTATTGGACCTGAATACGCCGGCCCGTTGGGAATTCTTCAAGCCCTAGCTGACGGGACAAAACTACTTTTCAAAGAGGATCTTCGTCCAGCTAGAGGAAATACTCCTTTATTTAGTATTGGACCGTCGATAGCAGTTATCTCAATTTTACTAAGTTATTCAGTAATTCCCTTTAGCAATCACCTTGTTTTAGCGGATCTCAATGTTGGTATTTTTTTATGGATTGCCATCTCAAGTATTGCTCCTATTGGACTTCTTATGTCAGGATATGGATCAAATAATAAATATTCTTTTTTAGGTGGTCTGCGAGCTGCTGCCCAATCGATTAGTTATGAAATACCATTAACTCTATGTGTTTTATCAATATCTCTACGTGCGATTCGTTGAAACCTAAACATTTTTACTATTACGTTTCTTCTAGACGAATAAGTTAAAAACAGAATATATATATTTAATTTTCGGGTTAATATTAATAAAAGGAGTTTGATAGTTATATATGAGTGAAAAAAACTGCTCATAAATTAGCAGTAAAAATTTTTTGAGTCTCATTTCCTATGTACAAAGGTTAAACGGAAATAAAAAAAATCGTAATAATTACTTTACCCCAAGGTTGGTTGATTTAGTCATCCTGGCTTGAAGCGGGTTCAAAATATTAACCGTCTGGCGTTTTCACTATCAGTTATATAGATTAACATACATGTATTACAAAGTGAGCGGCAATTAGGTAAAAGTGAGTGGATGGTTAGAAACACCAAAATACACAAAGAATTTGTAATAGAGATTAAACAAATTGAAAAGGATATTTATGCATACCATAAGATAACAAAAAAAGAAGGTTAATTGGGGCTTGAAATTAGTAGAAATGATCAGACAGTACTCCCCAAGATTCCGATTCAGAGTATGCTCCTATCCGCCGATAAATGTAATGACTATCAGAAACGAAATAATCTTTTATTTTTTAAGTCCACCAACTTTTTTATAAAAAAGAAAGAAGAATAGGAACGAAACAAGGATATTTTTTTTCATATATTTCGAAAATAAAATAGAATTTCTGTCATGAATAATAAACTAATAGGATGTCTAATTCTTTTTCGTAATTGAAAACCACGATGGGCTGAAATATTTATTTTTTTTTTACAAGGAGTTTTTTATTAAAGGATTAAGTTATTACTCAACAAATAGAAATTAAAATTTGTAAAGGATGAGATGAATTCCGAAGCGCTTTTTTTATTCTTATAATTTGAGCAGACAGAATTCCATTGGTATAATTCGGGACCCCAGATATATTTATATTTAATATATTTTAGAACACATCATATCCATCTAAATAATAATAATACTAATCTGGTCCTTAGATTTATTTATGGCCCCCGAGGAGCCGTATGAGGCGAAGACCTCATGTACGGTTTTGTAATAGCGGTGAGAGTAGTAATGTTATCACCGACTAGGATTATCTAACAGTTTAAGTACAGTTGATATAGTTGAGGCACAATCAAAATATGGTTTTTGGGGATGGAATTTGTGGCGTCAACCTATAGGTTTTATCATTTTTCTAATTTCTTCCCTAGCAGAATGCGAGAGATTACCGTTTGATTTACCAGAAGCGGAAGAAGAATTAATAGCAGGTTATCAAACTGAATATTCAGGTATCAAATTTGGTTTATTTTACGTTGCTTCTTATCTAAATCTATTAATTTCCTCATTATTTGTGACAGTTCTATACTTAGGCGGTTGGAATATTTCTATTCCGTATATATCTATTCTGGAGCTATTTGAAAGGGATCAAATTTTTGGAACAACAATTGGTATCTTTATTACATTAGCTAAAACTTATTTGTTCTTGTTCATTTCTATCGCAACAAGATGGACTTTACCTAGGCTAAGAATGGATCAACTACTAAATCTTGGATGGAAATTTCTTTTACCTATTTCCCTTGGTAATCTATTATTAACAACTTCTTTCCAACTCTTTTCACTATAAATTGAAAATGAATCCAATATATTCATTACTTTTTTAAACAAGAGAAAGAAACAAAGATAAAATTATTCATAGATAATTACAATATGCTTCCTATGATAACCGGGTTCATGAATTATGGTCAACAAACCCTACGAGCTGCAAGGTATATTGGTCAAGGTTTCATGATTACCTTATCCCACACAAATCGTTTACCTGTAACTATTCAATATCCCTATGAAAAATTAATAACCTCGGAACGTTTCCGCGGACGAATCCATTTTGAATTTGATAAATGCATTGCTTGTGAAGTATGTGTTCGAGTATGTCCTATAGATCTACCTGTTGTTGATTGGAAATTGGAAACGAATATTAGAAAAAAACGATTGCTGAATTACAGTATTGATTTTGGAATTTGTATATTTTGCGGTAATTGTGTTGAATATTGCCCAACAAATTGTTTGTCAATGACTGAAGAATATGAATTTTCAACTTATGATCGTCACGAATTGAATTATAATCAAATAGCTTTGGGTCGTTTACCAATGTCAGTAATTGACGATTACACTATTCGAACAATTTTGAATTCACCTCAAACAAAAAATGGGTAAACCCATTAAGTTTATTAAAAAAAGAATTCAAAATTTTTGAATTATATAAAGAATTTAATTAAAAACTTGTATTATATTTATATAATAATATTAAGTATTAAGGCTCATTCTTTTAATATAATAAATTCGTAATTACTTTCTTGAAACAGAGAGGTTGAACACTTTAGCATAAAAAAGCGAAACTGTCTAATAATTGTATCTACATAAATTCATATCCATTAGATTCTAATTTCACTCTATTAGAAACATATTAAAAACAAAATCCCCGGTTAAATTAATAAGGTCATGAAAAGGGTTTCGATTTTTTTTCTTTTTTTAATAATATAATGGATTTGCCTGGACCAATACATGATTTTCTTTTAGTTTTTCTGGGATCCGGTATTATAGTAGGAGGTCTGGGAGTGGTATTACTTCCCAACCCAATTTTTTCGGCCTTTTCCTTAGGATTTGTTCTTGTTTGTATATCTTTATTGTATATTCTATCAAATTCCCATTTTGTAGCTGCTGCACAACTCCTTATTTACGTGGGGGCTATAAATGTTTTAATCATATTTGCTGTGATGTTCATGAATGATTCAGAATATTCCACAGATTTAAATCTGTGGACCGTTGGGAATGGGATTACTTCGTTGGTTTGTACAACTATTCTTTTTTCATTAATTTCTACTATTCTCGATACGTCATGGTATGGGGTTATTTGGACTACAAGATTAAACCAGATTCTAGAGCAAGATTTAATAAGTAATAGTCAACAAATAGGAATTCATTTATCAACAGATTTTTTTCTTCCATTTGAACTCATTTCAATAATTCTTTTAGTTGCTTTGATAGGTGCAATTTCGGTGGCTCGTCAATAAAAAACGTTCGAATTAGTAAAGACTAAAGAAAAGTGTATGTTATTTTTTTTCGTTAATTCAATTAAATTTTATTGAATACTATTTAATTTTTTACCTTATTTTTACCTAAATATAGTGTTTATTCGGACTTTTTTGTTATATTCTAGTTGATTGAATCCGGTTAATTATTGTACATATTGAAATGAATCAAAATTGATAAGGAGTTGCTGAATGATACTCGAACATGTACTTGTTTTGAGTGCCTATTTATTTTTGATTGGTCTTTATGGATTGATCACGAGTCGAAATATGGTTAGGGCTCTTATGTGTCTTGAACTTATACTCAATGCAGTTAATATGAATTTCGTAACATTTTCTGATTTTTTTGATAATTCCCAACTAAAAGGGGATATTTTCTGCATTTTTGTTATAGCAATTGCAGCCGCTGAAGCAGCTATTGGATTAGCTATAGTTTCGTCAATTTATCGTAACAGAAAATCAACTCGCATCAACCAATCGACCTTATTAAATAAGTAGCATAAATAAAAAAATTATAGATTTTAATTTGCATATATAATAGGTTATGACTTACTAGAGTATATTTGTGAAAATAGAAGAAATCAAAGTATTTTAGCCCCATTTTTAATCAATTGAGCCAGAATTCGTTACAAAAATTCTATTAAAGGAAATCATTGCTTCATCTAGTATTTTAATATACCATTCAGTTAGAAGTTTACTAGATTGAAAATTTATGACATTCAAAAAACTATAGATTCTATGTCACATTCAGTAAAAATTTATGATACCTGTATAGGATGTACTCAATGTGTCCGAGCATGCCCTACAGACGTATTAGAAATGATACCTTGGGATGGATGTAAAGCTAAGCAAATAGCTTCCGCTCCAAGAACCGAGGACTGTGTTGGTTGTAAGAGATGTGAATCTGCCTGTCCGACGGATTTTTTGAGCGTTCGAGTTTATTTATGGCATGAAACAACTCGAAGCATGGGTCTAGCTTATTGATACGTTAACGAAAACCTCACTTGAATAAATTTGGAATAAATTTTATTTTTTTTTTATTGACAAGTACTCGTACTCAAAAAAGTTAAATTATATTTTTTTATTTATATATTTTTTTTGAGTACGCGTTCTTTGGACCTGGTGTATCTTGTCTTTACCACGAATGATTTTCCTTGGTTAACAATAATTGTTGTTTTTCCAATATCTGCAGGTTCGTTAATGTTATTTCTCCCGCATAGGGGAAATAAAGTAAATAAATGGTATACTATATGCATTTGTATCTTAGAACTTCTTCTAACGACCTACGCTTTTTGTTATAATTATAAAATGGACGATCCGTTAATTCAACTGTCCGAAGATTATAAATGGATAAATTTTTTTAATTTTTACTGGAGAATGGGAATAGATGGACTTTCTATAGGAACAATTTTACTGACGGGATTTATTACTACTTTAGCTACTTTAGCGGCTTTTCCTGTTACTCGGGATTCCCGATTATTCCATTTCCTGATGTTAGCAATGTACAGTGGTCAAATAGGATCATTTTCGTCTCGAGATCTTTTACTTTTTTTCATCATGTGGGAATTAGAATTAATTCCCGTTTATCTACTTTTATCCATGTGGGGTGGAAAGAAACGTCTGTATTCAGCTACAAAATTTATTTTATACACTGCAGGAAGTTCTATTTTTTTATTAATAGGAGTTTTAGGTATAAGTTTATATGGTTCGAATGAACCAACATTAAATTTAGAACTATTAGCTAATCAATCCTATCCTGTCACACTCGAAATACTATTTTATATTGGATTTCTTATTGCTTTTGCCGTCAAATCACCGATTATACCTTTACATACTTGGTTACCTGACACCCACGGCGAGGCACATTACAGTACCTGTATGCTTCTCGCTGGAATCTTATTAAAAATGGGAGCGTATGGGTTGGTTCGAATCAATATGGAATTATTACCTCACGCTCATTCTATGTTTTCTCCTTGGTTGATGGTAGTCGGTACAATCCAAATAATTTATGCAGCTTCAACATCTCCTGGTCAACGTAATTTAAAAAAGAGAATAGCCTATTCTTCTGTATCTCATATGGGTTTTATAATTATAGGTATTGGTTCTATAACAGACCTTGGACTTAATGGAGCTATTTTACAAATAATCTCTCATGGATTTATTGGCGCTGCACTTTTTTTCTTGGCAGGAACTAGTTATGATAGAATTCGGCTTGTTTATCTTGATGAAATGGGTGGAATGGCTATCTCCATCCCAAAGATATTTACAATGTTTACTATCTTATCGATGGCTTCCCTTGCATTACCGGGCATGAGTGGTTTTGTTGCAGAATTAATCGTTTTTGTTGGAATAATTACCAGCCAAAAATATTTATTAATTACAAAAATTTTAATTATTTTTGTAATGGCAATTGGAATGATATTAACTCCTATATATTTATTATCTATGTCACGTCAAATGTTCTATGGATACAAGTTAATTAATGTCAAAAACTTTTCTTTTTTTGATTCTGGACCCCGAGAGTTATTTCTTTCAATCTCTATTCTTCTACCCATAATAGGTATTGGGATTTATCCTGATTTTGTGCTCTCATTAGCAAATGACAAGGTCGAATCCATTTTATCTAATTATTTTTATGGATAGTTTTCAGGAAAAAAAAAAATTAAATTGAATTGTAATCAGAAGTCTTTGGTCTTTGTATTGTGAGAACCTTTTGAATCATTGTACTACTTGATTCAAAAGGTTCTTGATTATTTACTACTAAAACTAAATAAGATTTCTTAACTTATATTTATATATAGATACTATTCTTTTTTATTTGGATTCCTTTATTTTTTGGTTAATGTTTTATTTAATTCGATGTAAATGAACCATAACTATGTAAACCTATTCCTAAAAGATTGACGCCAAAATAGCATATCCAAATTAAAAGAAAGCCTATAGAAGCCACAATTGCAGAATTTATACCCCTAAGATTCCTATTTGTTTTAATATGTAAATAACTTGCGAATATGGTCCAAGTAATAAACGCCCAAGTTTCTTTTGGATCCCAATTCCAATATGAACCCCACGTTTCATTAGCCCATACAGCTCCTGAAAGAATGCCGACGGTTAAAAAAATAAATCCAAGACTAATAATACGAAAACTCCAATAATCTAATTGTTCAATCAATTGATACCTATAATAATTTCGAGAAAAACTAAAATTAATGTTTTGTTGTAGTAAAATATAATTTCTTTCATTTATGTCGTAAAGTACATCAAAAGAAAATAATTTATTAAATAAATTATTTTCTTTTTTATTCTTTTTCCAAAAAGTAGGGCCAACTTTTCGAAATGTAATGACTAGAAGAGCTATTGATAATAATGATCCGCATAACAGAGCGCCATAGCCTAATATCATCATACTTACGTGCATCATTAACCACTGGGACTGGAGAGCTGGTACTAATATTGCAGACTGAGGCATTTTGTTTAAAAGACCTGAAGTAGCAAAACCCTGAATAAAAATAGCACTTGGCGCAGTTATTGCGTTTAGGTGATTTTTTTTTTTTTTATTAAAATAGGAAACAATATGAATAATTGAAAAAGCCCACGAAAGAAAAATTAATGATTCATATAAATTACTTAATGGAAAATGTCCTGAATAAATCCAACGAGTGAATAATAATCCTGTTATACCAAAAAACGTAATTACGATCCCTTTATCTGATGAATCAAAAAATCCTATTATTTCATCTAAATTAACTAATAAAGTTAAAAAATAAATTGTCAGTACAATAGAAACGACCGAAAAAGATATATGAGTTAATATATGCTCTAAAATTGAAAAAATCATAAAAAATTTGTTAAAAATTAATACTAGGTTTTACCCGATTTTCGAAAAACGTCGGGTATTAATTTGATTATAAAACTTATAATATAATATCTCTTTTATAAGATCTTATGCCGCTACTCGGACTCGAACCGAGATGCTATAGCACTGCTTCCTAAGAGCAGCGTGTCTACCAATTTCACCATAGCGGCAACTTGTTCAAAACAATACTAACATATTTTTATTCAATCGTCGAGATTAAAATTTAAATAAAGAGGCCAATTCAATGGAATTTACAATAGATTTCATGAAGAAAAACTTGTTTAAATAGGTATTTGGGGTTTTAATTCAATTAAGATCTTTTTTATCTGAGTTAGTTTAAATTTTTTGAATTAACTTTTTGTACTTTCTTTTTTTTTTCTAAAATACAACAAAAAAATTATTTTTCTAAAAATTAAAACTTCGCCAAAATCCTTAGAAATTTTAAATAAAATTAGATTTGCCTAATTGCTCAAGATAAAAAAAATTATTATAAAACTACCTGTTTTGCTACATCTTTTTATATTGTACAAACATAAGATTTTTTGATCGCTTAGAAAAAAATTAAATATATTATTATTTATTATTTATTATTATCTAATATTCACTTGTTGTGGGTATATGATTTTATCAATTTTATTCCAAGTAAAGAATATAACAATTCAGATAAATAAAAATTCCTAAAGGTTTAAAGTTAAAATTTTTTCACTTAAGATTTTATTAATTTTAAGAACCTATTGATTTCGCTTAAAGATTTTGTATTTCCTCTTAACGAGGAAATACAAAATCTTTATTTTTTATTGCATCAAGTTTGTGATGGGGAAAATAAGAATCCCTTTTTTGGAAATAAAAAAAAATAAATGTTAACCTTTATTTTTATCTATATATTGTCTTTTTTTACTCTTTTGGTTCCTATTGATTATATATATTCTAAAAAAATTTGTTTTTTAGTTAGGATAATTCTAATTATTATAGTGTTTTTTATTTATTTTGTTGTACAAAAAAACTTTTTGAATTACCTGTAGAAAGTGATTTACCTAACGAAAAAGCTTTCAACGATGTCGAATATCCCTTCCTTTTCCAAAAATTTTTACGAATACGCTTTTTCGAGATAGAAGTACGTTTTTTTGGAACTGCCATTCAAAAATGAAAAAAAAAGTTTTTCAGTGGTATAGTTGGATGTCAAAGACATTTATTATTATATTCTTTCGTACTCCATATTGAGTTTTTTTCTTTAAAATTTTATTATATATTATTTTAAAAACAAAAAAGACATTCAAAAGTTTAAAACCCAACGGTTTTTTACTTTTTTTTTGTTTAAAAAAGTTTTTTTTAACGTTTGAAATCCGTACGAGAGTGCTAATTTAATTAATCTCTACTGATAGATTATATAATTAATAAAATTATGAAATTTCTTCACTTCATATGTAAAAAATAATATCGATTATAAAAATATTTCTTGCAAAAAAAAAAAATCACTTAGTGTACTGGAAGACAGTCACTAAATTCCAAAATTAAAATTAATTCCTTAATAATTCTAAATAATCAAACTTAATAATTCTAAATAATCAAACTCAAAAAATTTTTTTATGTAAAGTTTTTTTTATTATATAATTAATATTAAGTATTTTTTTTGTCGTGTAAATCTTTGTTCTATTCTTAATATATATATATAAATTATTGTAATACGTAATTATAATTAACTTTTTCTGTATCTGTATAAAATCACAATTATATTTAGTAGTAATAAAAAAAGACAAATAATTTTTTTTTGCAATAGCTTAGTAATATTATTTAATCACTTATAATTTTTTGATTTGAATATATATATATTTCTTTTCAAAGATTTATGAAGGATTATACTAATTCAAAAAAAAAAAAAAATATTTCGGTTTGAAATCGCGTGCTTTTTTATTGTCCCCTTTAAAAAAAAAAAAAATATATATATATACAAACCAGTGAATAAGAAATAAAAAATTTAAGAATAAAATAAAAAGGGTTTTTTATTTTATGGAACATACATATCAATATTCATGGATCATCCCTTTCATTCCACTTCCGGTACCTATTTTACTAGGAGTTGGACTTCTACTTTTTCCGACAGCAACAAAAAATCTTCGGCGTATGTGGACTTTTCTGAGTATTTTTTTGCTAAGTATAGTTATGATCTTTTCACTCTATCTATTTATTCAACAAATTTTTCTAAGTTCTATTCATCAAAATGTATGGTCTTGGACCATAAATAATGAATTTTCTTTTGAGTTCGGTTACTTTATTGATCCACTTACTTCTATTATGTCAATATTAATTACAACTGTTGGGATTTTGGTTCTGATTTATAGTGACAATTATATGTCTCATGATCAAGGATATCTGAGGTTTTTTGCTTATATGGGTTTTTTTAATACTTCAATGTTAGGATTAGTTACTAGTTCTAATTTGATCCAAGTTTATTTTTTTTGGGAATTAGTTGGAATGTGTTCATATTTATTAATAGGTTTTTGGTTCACACGACCTGTTGCGGCGAATGCTTGTCAAAAAGCTTTTGTAACTAATCGTGTAGGGGATTTTGGTTTATTATTAGGAATTTTAGGTCTTTATTGGATAACAGGCAGTTTTGAATTTCAGGATTTGTTCGAAATATTCAATAATTTAATTTTAAATAATAGAGTAAATCTCTTATTCCTTACTTTGTGTGCATTTCTCTTATTTGTGGGTCCTATTGCTAAATCCGCACAATTTCCTCTTCATGTATGGTTACCCGATGCCATGGAGGGCCCTACTCCTATTTCGGCTCTTATACATGCTGCTACTATGGTAGCGGCGGGAATTTTTCTTGTAGCTCGTCTTCTTCCTATTTTTATAGTTATCCCTTTTATAATGTATATAATATCTTTGATAGGTATAATAACAGTACTCTTAGGAGCCACTTTAGCTCTTGCTCAAAAAGACATTAAGAGAGGTTTAGCCTATTCTACAATGTCTCAACTGGGTTATATGATGTTAGCTCTAGGTATGGGGTCTTATCGATCCGCTTTATTTCATTTGATTACTCATGCTTATTCTAAAGCTTTGTTGTTTTTAGGATCTGGATCCATAATTCATTCAATGGAAGCTATAGTTGGATATTCTCCCAATAAAAGTCAGAATATGATTCTTATGGGTGGTTTGACAAAACACGTACCGATTACAAAAACTGCCTTTTTAGTAGGAACACTTTCTCTTTGTGGTATTCCACCCCTTGCTTGTTTTTGGTCTAAAGATGAAATTCTTAATGATAGTTTGTTGTTTTCGCCAATTTTTGCAATAATAGCTTGTTCAACAGCGGGATTAACCGCATTTTATATGTTTCGGATTTATTTACTTACTTTTGAAGGACATTTAAACACTTATTTTATAAATTACAGTGGAAAAAAAAGTAGCTCCTTATATTCAATTTCTTTATGGGGTAAAGAAGAAGAAAAAAGACTTAATAGAAATTTTGAGTTAGTACCATTATTAACAATGAATAATACGAAAAGAGCTTCTTTTTTTTGCAATAAAACATATAAAATTAGTAATAATGTAAGAAATCAAACTTTTATTACTGTTGAAACTTTTGTACTTAATACAAGAACTTTCTATTATCCCCATGAATCAGACAATACTATGCTATTTCCTATGCTTGTATTGCTTTTATTTACTTTGTTTATTGGGGCCGTAGGAATTCCTTTCAATCAAGAAGGACTAGACTTTGATATATTATCAAAATTATTCACGCCGTCGATAAACCTTTTGCATAAAAATTCACAAAATTTTGTCGATTGGTATGAATTTTTAAAAAATGCAACTTTTTCGGTCAGTATAGCTTCTTTTGGAATATTTATAGCATACTGTTTATATAAGCCTTTT